TAGCGATTTTCGAACCATTTCCTAAAAGAGAATAGAATGGTTTCCATTACTTTGAGAAATAGATTCTATATCAAACTATAGCTATTGCATTAAAAAAGAAAAGAAACTAATAGAAGTCGAAGACGCGGAATGGTAGTGAATAGAGAAAAAGATTCTTCTGATTTTCTTGTTCCTGAAAATATTCTATCTATCTCCTAGACGCCGTAGAGAATTGACAATTTTCATGTCTTTCAATTCTCGTACTCGTAATTGGAAAGTTACGGAAGGAGATCCATCATTTTGCAATGAAAACAACATAAAAAACTCTGGACAATTTCGAAATCAGACCAAGCGTCTTAATACATATGCCAAAAAATTCATTATTGGCCCACCATTGATTACAAGATTTAGCTTTTATGAATCGCTATTGGTTTGATACGAATAATGGCAGTCGTTTCAGTATGTTAAGGATACAGATGTATCCACAATTCATTTAGAGTTACTTAATAGCCTATTTCTTATACTATATCTCTATCCTCTGAAATTCTCGAACCGAAAGATGGATGCATATGCTGTGTTTCATTTTGCTAAATGATATCAATTAAACGGTGTATCAATTCTATAAATTGCATATAGCAATAAATAAATCAGCAAAATTCTTTTATTTTAGATAGAAGAAACATTTCTTCTATCTAAAATAAAAGAATGTACCCTTCTATCCAATATCTAAATCCAATTTGCATCGAGAAAATAAATCCAAATTCCAGATTCCAGCAGTAGATGAATAATTGCAAATTTTTGTGTGTACAAGATTTGAATAACTTCAAAATAACTGACATAATTTTTTATTTTTCCTGATCAGAAAAATACATGAAAAAGAAAGGAGGTAGAAAAATTTTTTGATTTATGGTTAAAGAAGAAAAACAAGAAAACAGGGGTTCTGTTGAATTTCAAGTATTCAGTTTCACCAATAAGATACGGAAACTTGCTTCACATTTGGAATTACACAAAAAAGATTTTTCATCGGAAAGAGGTCTACGAAGACTTTTGGGAAAACGTCAACGTTTGCTGGCTTATTTGGCAAAGAAAAATAAAGTACGTTATAAGAAATTAATCAGTCGATTGGATATTCGGGAGAAGTAATTTAATCGTTCGATTTTTTTTATTTAATTAGTAGTCTTATAGTAGTCTTAGATTTTTCATTTTGATGAGCCTCGTTTTGAGGAATTCATGGAATAATGAATTAAGGAAAAAAGAATTATGAGTCTACCGCTTACAAGAAAAGATCTTATGATAGTCAATATGGGTCCTCACCACCCATCAATGCATGGTGTTCTTCGACTCATTGTTACTCTCGATGGTGAAGATGTTATTGATTGTGAACCCATATTAGGGTATTTACACAGAGGAATGGAAAAAATCGCGGAAAACAGAACTATTATACAATACTTGCCTTATGTAACACGATGGGATTATTTAGCTACGATGTTTACAGAAGCTATAACGGTAAATGCACCAGAATTCTTGGAGAATATTCAAATACCCCAAAGAGCCAGCTATATTAGGGTAATTATGTTAGAATTGAGCCGTATAGCTTCTCACCTGCTATGGCTTGGACCTTTTATGGCGGATCTCGGAGCACAGACCCCTTTTTTCTACATTTTTAGAGAGAGAGAGTTAATATATGATCTATTTGAAGCTGCTACAGGTATGCGAATGATGCATAATTACTTTCGCATCGGAGGAGTAGCTGCCGATCTACCTTATGGGTGGATCGATAAATGTTTAGATTTCTGTGATTATTTTCTACGAGGAGTTGTTGAATATCAACAACTTATTACGCGAAATCCTATTTTTTTAGAACGAGTTGAACGAATTGGTTTTATTAGCGGAGAAGAAGCAGTAAATTGGGGCTTATCAGGACCGATGTTACGAGCTTCTGGAATAGAATGGGATCTTCGTAAAATTGATCCTTATGAGTCTTACAATCAATTCGATTGGAAAGTCCAATGGCAAAAAGAAGGAGATTCCTTAGCTCGCTATTTAGTACGAATCGGTGAAATGAGAGAATCCATAAAAATTATTCAACAGGCTATAGAGAAAATTCCTGGAGGACCTTATGAGAATTTAGAAGCCCGGCGTTTTAAGAAAGCAAAGAATTCCGAATGGAATGATTTTGAATATCGATTTCTTGGTAAAAAACCTTCGCCCAATTTTGAATTATCAAAGCAAGAGCTTTATGTAAGAGTAGAAGCGCCAAAAGGTGAATTAGGAATTTATCTGGTAGGAGATGATACTATTTTCCCTTGGAGATGGAAAATTCGTCCACCTGGTTTTATTAATTTGCAAATTCTTCCTCAGTTAGTTAAAAAAATGAAATTGGCTGATATCATGACGATATTAGGTAGTATAGATATAATTATGGGGGAAGTTGATCGTTGAAATGATAATAGATAGGGTAGAGGTAGAAACTATCAATTGTTTTTCAAAATTGGAATTATTAAAAGAAGTTTATGGAATGATATGGATTCTACCCATTTTGACCCTCCTACTGGGAATAACAATACAAGTACTCGTAATTGTGTGGTTAGAAAGAGAAATATCCGCGTCGATACAACAACGTATTGGTCCTGAATATGCGGGTCCCCTGGGATTACTTCAAGCTATAGCAGATGGAACTAAGCTACTTTTTAAAGAGGATATCCTCCCGTCCCGAGGAGATATTCCTTTATTTAGCATTGGACCCTCTATAGCAGTCATATCCATTTTATTAAGTTTTTTAGTTATCCCTTTGGGATATCGTTTTGTTTTAGCTGATCTTAGTATTGGTGTTTTTTTATGGATTGCCATTTCCAGTGTTGCTCCTATTGGTCTTCTTATGGCAGGATATAGCTCAAATAATAAATATTCTTTTTCAGGCGCTCTACGAGCGGCTGCTCAATCTATTAGTTATGAAATACCATTAACTTTTTGTGTACTAGCAATATCTCTACGTGCGATTCGTTAAAATTAAAATAGGAGCTTTTTCCTCGAAAATACATTGAATACTTATGTTCCTTTTCTTATTCTGTATTCAGTTTAATTTTCTTATTCTGTATTCAGGTTAATAAGTTAAACTAGATAGCTATATGAGTGAAACAAAACAGCTTATTTATTTGTAGTAAAAAGCAAAAGGCTCATTTCCTACGTACAAGAAAAAAAATTGAAGTAAACATAAGCAGTGTAAACTCTTTACCCCAAGGTTGAGATTGTTTGATTAGCCATCATATCTTGAAGCGGGCAAGAATAAAGGATTCCCGGTATGTAATTCCATTACTAGAATATTTTTCGTTATTACTATAACTTAATAACCATAAGGGAATCCATCAAAAGTTAGTGAGGGATTAGGAACACTAAACTACATAAAGGATTAGTAATGAGAGAATCAAAATCATTAGACATTTTTTCTCATAAAAGGAATCATAATAAGGACTTGAAATTGGTGGAAATGATCAAGTAGTACTTTCTTCCGATTCCGATCCAGAGTATGCTCCCATTCACTTGTTAAGGAAATGGCTATCAAGAACGAATTAACCCTTTATTCCTTTTTTCTTTTTAAATATTCCCTTCTCGGGGAAAGAAGAATAGGACAAAAGATATGGAATGCAATAAAAAAAGGATCCTTATTTATTTTTTCCTTCCTTTATCTGTATTCATAGAAAATTCCTCATGAACTAATTCCAATTCTTTCCATTTATTAATTGCTATAACGAGTGTTTTATTCCAATAATAAGTTATTTCTGAACAAAGAAAAATTATGATTTTATTACATAAAGGAGGAGATCAATTCAGAAGCGCTTTTTTAGTATTCGAGCAAACGGAATTGCTTTGGTCTAATTTAGGACTTTCCAATCAATTTTATCTTACCTAACTCTATCTACGCGCGGGGGATAATACCAAAATGGAATAATTCGTTCCTTTTTCTGATCATAGAGGAGCCGTATGAAGCTAAGGTTTCACGTACGGTTTTGAAATAGCGGTGGGAACTGTGATGTTATCATCGACTATGATTATCTAACAGTTCAAGTACAGTTGATATAGTTGAAGCACAATCAAAATATGGTCTTTTTGGATGGAATCTTTGGCGTCAGCCTATAGGTTTTCTAGTTTTTCTAATTTCTTCGTTGGCAGAATGTGAAAGATTACCCTTTGATTTACCAGAAGCAGAAGAAGAATTAGTAGCAGGTTATCAAACCGAATATTCCGGTATTAAATATGGTTTATTTTATCTTGCTTCTTACCTAAATTTATTAGTTTCTTCTTTATTTGTAACTATTCTTTACTTAGGCGGATGGAATTTTTCTATTCCCTCTATATCCCTTTTTGGATTTTTTCAAATGAATAAAATGGTTGGAATTTTGGAAATGATAATGGGTATCCTTATTACATTAACTAAAGCTTATTTATTTCTCTTCATTTCTATCACAATAAGATGGACTTTGCCCAGGATGAGAATGGATCAGTTATTAAATCTTGGCTGGAAATTTCTTTTACCTATCTCTCTGGGCAATCTCTTATTAACAACTTCTTCCCAACTAGTTTCACTATAAAAAAGATAATACAATAACAGTAAGAATATCTTCAACACAAAAGTTTTCTCAAACAAGAGAAAGAAATATACCTTTTTCATTGATATTTTAAATATGTTCCCTATGATAACTGGGTTGATTAGTTATGGTCAACAAACAATACGCGCCGCAAGATACATTGGTCAAAGTTTCATAATTACCTTATCCCACACAAATCGTTTACCTATAACAATTCACTACCCTTATGAAAAATCACTTACATCCGAGCGTTTCCGAGGGCGAATACACTTTGAATTTGATAAATGTATTGCTTGTGAAGTATGTGTTCGCGTATGTCCGATAGATCTACCCCTTGTGGATTGGAGATTCGAAAAGGATATTAAAAGGAAACAATTGCTTAATTATAGTATTGATTTCGGGGTTTGTATATTTTGTGGTAACTGTGTTGAATACTGTCCGACAAGCTGTTTATCAATGACTGAAGAATATGAACTTTCTACTTATGATCGTCATGAATTGAATTACAATCAAATTGCTTTGAGTCGGTTACCAATCTCCATAATGGGAGATTACACAATTCAAACAATTAGGAATTCGCCTCGAAGTAAAATAGACGAAGAAAAATCTTGGAATTTAAGAACGATTACAGATTACTAGGTACTAGGTTTTTTTAGAAAAATACAATAGTTTTTTACTAACTATAAACTAAAAAGAAAAAATAAAAACTACTGCTTATTGCAAATTTTTCCGGATTTAAAATGAGAGTAGATTTTCATTATATAATTTATAACTATACAACTTATATACAATATACAAAAAAATATCCTAATCTCTTTTTCCTTCCTTGAATCTTTTAGTTTTAGTCAGTTCATGAAAAATTTTATACTATTAACTTCTTCTTATCCATAATGGATTTACCTGGACCAATACATGAGATTCTTGTGCTATTTGGGGTATTTGTTCTTCTACTAGGGGGTCTAGGAGTAGTATTACTTACCAACCCAATTTATTCCGCCTTTTCGCTGGGATTAGTTCTTGTTTGTATATCCTTATTCTATTTTTTATTGAATTCCTACTTTGTAGCTGTCGCACAACTTCTTATTTATGTAGGAGCCATAAATGTCTTGATCATATTTGCTGTAATGTTTGCAAATGGTTCAGAATGGTCTAAAGATACGAATTATTCGACTATTGGAGATGGGTTTACTTCACTCGTTTGTATAACTATTCCTTTTTCACTAATGACTACAATCCCAGATACGTCATGGTATGGAATTCTTTGGACTACAAAATCAAACCAAATAGTAGAACAGGGTATCATAAATAACGTTCAACAAATTGGGATTCATTTAGCAACCGATTTTTATCTTCCCTTTGAACTCATTTCCCTAATTCTTCTAGTTTCTTTAATAGGTGCAATTACTATAGCTCGACAATAAGAAATACTTAGAATGAGTCAAAATTCTTAGAATTTCAAATTAAAGTAAATAACTAAATAATCATAATTCAGATTTAGTAAAACTCATCTACTGCCAATACAACAAATACCTTCTTTTCTCTTTTGTTGCGTAATTGTTCTATTCTAATTAATGGAATCGGTTCAATTCTTATCTTCATATTGAAATGAATCGAGATTGATCAGGAGTTAGTTAATGATGTTTGAGCATGTACTTTTTTTGAGTGTCTATTTATTTTCGATTGGTATCTATGGATTGATCACAAGCCGGAACATGGTTAGAGCGCTAATATGTCTTGAACTTATACTGAATTCTATTAATCTAAATCTCGTAACATTTTCCGATCTATTTGATAGTCGCCAATTAAAAGGAGACATTTTCGCAATTTTTGTTATAGCCCTTGCAGCTGCTGAAGCAGCTATTGGACTATCCATTCTTTCTTCCATCCATCGTAACAGGAAATCAACTCGTATCAATCAATCTAATTTTTTAAATAATTAGTCCTTTTTAAACAAAGGCGCATATATAATATATAATAATATCGAATATTAAGATGAATAGAAATAGAATCTTATTTTCTTATTATTATTTGAGAATATCCATTTTTGAGTAGGTTATTTCAGACTATTCTTTTTTATTTATTGAATATTGCATTTTTTTAATGCATTGATATTGCAATTTGAATATTGCAATAATTTATATTGAAAAGATGATTTATTGGCTAATTGGAATTAGTATGTAGAATTCGTATAATTTTATGACTGTTGAAACCTTAAATTCAAGTCTCTTGGCTCTTTTCATGCTTTCTCTTCTCACAAACAGATTAAGAATTCTTTGTTAAAGTTTGTATAAACCTTTTGTATAAACCATTGCTTCATCTGGTGTCTACAATATATTTAACTTATCATAGTGCTAATTTTATTATAGTACTAGTTTTCTTTTTACCAGATCGAAAAATTTTCTTTTGAAAAGTCCAATTTATAAATCCAATGTCACATTCTGTAAAAATTTATGATACATGTATAGGATGCACTCAATGCGTACGAGCTTGTCCAACAGATGTATTAGAAATGATACCTTGGGATGGATGTAAAGCCAAGCAAATTGCTTCCGCGCCGAGAACCGAGGATTGTGTGGGTTGTAAGAGATGCGAATCCGCTTGCCCAACAGATTTTTTAAGTGTCCGCGTTTATTTAGGGCCTGAAACAACCCGCAGCATGGCTCTATCTTATTGATACGTTACAAAAAACTCCACTTGAATCGTCTGATTCCTCTTTACCGAAGAAGCCTGTGCTCGAAATAATCGAGCATGGGCTTTTCTGGTCAAAATGTATCTTCTCTTTATTACTTTATCATGAGTTATTTTCCTTGGTTAACAGTACTTGTTGTTTTGCCGATATTTGCAGGTTCATTAATTTTCTTTTTACCTCATAAAGGAAACAAAATCGTTAGGTGGTATACTATATCTATTTGTTTATTAGAATTCCTTCTAATGACTTATGCGTTCTGTTATCATTTCCAATTGGAAGATCCCTTAATCCAATTAAAAGAGGATTTTAAATGGATAGATGTTTTCTATTTCCACTGGAGATTAGGAATCGATGGACTTTCATTAGGATCTATTTTATTGACAGGATTTATCACTACTTTAGCTACTTTAGCGGCTTGGCCTGTTACCCGGAATTCACGATTATTCTATTTCCTGATGCTAGCAATGTATAGCGGTCAAATAGGATTATTTTCTTCACGAGACCTTTTACTTTTTTTTATCATGTGGGAGTTAGAATTAATTCCTGTTTACTTACTTTTATCCATATGGGGGGGAAAGAAGCGTCTGTATTCAGCTACCAAGTTTATTTTGTATACTGCAGGCGGTTCCATTTTTTTCTTAATTGGAGTTCTGGGTATGGGCTTATATGGTTCCAACGAAGCAAGATTAGATTTGGAAAGATTGATTAATCAATCATACCCCGCAACTTTGGAAATACTACTTTATTTTGGCTTCCTTATTGCTTTTGCTGTCAAATTGCCGATTATACCTCTACATACATGGTTACCAGATACCCATGGGGAAGCACATTACAGTACATGTATGCTTTTAGCGGGAATCCTATTAAAGATGGGAGCATACGGATTGATTCGGATCAATATGGAATTGTTACCTCATGCTCATTATCTATTTTCCCCCTGGTTGGTAATAATAGGAGCGGTGCAAATAATCTATGCAGCTTCAACTTCTCTTGGTCAAAGAAATTTCAAAAAGAGAATCGCCTATTCCTCCGTATCCCACATGGGTTTCATAATTATAGGAATAGGTTCCATAACCAACATTGGACTAAATGGAGCTATTTTACAAATATTATCCCATGGATTTATCGGCGCTACACTTTTTTTCTTGGCGGGAACGGCTTGTGATAGAATGCGTCTTGTTTATCTAGAAGAACTGGGGGGGATATCCATCCCAATGCCAAAAATTTTTACCATGTTTAGTAGCTTTTCAATGGCTTCTCTTGCCTTGCCAGGGATGAGCGGTTTTGTTGCAGAATTAGTAGTATTTTTCGGACTAATTACTAGTCCTAAATTTATGTTAATGCCAAAAATGCTAATTACTTTTCTAATGGCAATTGGAATGATATTAACTCCTATTTATTTATTATCTATGTTACGACAAATGTTCTATGGATACAAGCTATTTCATGTTTCAAACGTAAATTTTGTGGATTCTGGACCACGAGAACTCTTTCTTTTAATCTGTATTTTTTTACCAGTAATAGGAATTGGTATTTATCCAGATTTTGTTCTCTCGCTATCCGTTGATAGGGTGGAGGCTCTCTTAGGCAATTATTATCTTAAATAGGATTTTCCTTTTTTTAATTTTTTAACCGGTCCACTCTATATTCCCTAGTTGAAAAACAAAAAAATTCAGAAAAAAAGTATAATTATACCTATCTTGAAATTTTTTTGAGAACCCTTTGAAATGAAAAGACGCTCAAGGGGTTCTCAAATCAAACAAAAAAAGGAAAAACCCTTCATAAAAAGAAGGTTTTATGTTATGTAATCATTTAGATGATAATGTAAATGAACCATAACTATGTAAACCTATTCCTAACAGATTGATACCAAAATAGCAGATCCAAATTATAAGAAATCCTATCGAAGCTACAAGTGCGGAATTCGTACCCTTCCAATTTTTATTTGTTCTACTATGTAAATAAATTGCAAATATGGTCCAGGTAATAAAAGCCCAAGTTTCCTTAGGATCCCAATTCCAATAGGATCCCCATGCCTCATTAGCCCATACTGCCCCACAAAGAATACCTATGGTTAAAAGAGTAAACCCTAGACTAATGACACGATAACTCCAAGAATCCAAACGCTCAGTTAATTGATATTTGTAATAATTTCCAAATGCAGGAAAAGAAGTGTTTTTTAAAGCACTTCTTTTTGCATAGAAATATTCAATCTCACTAAAGAAAAACGTTTTACTTAAAACTTTTTTTTTCTTTTTAGAAAGGAAATCGAAATTCTTTTGAAATCTAATCATTAGAAGAGCGGCGGATAATAAGGATCCGCACAAAAGAGTTGCATAGCTTAGTAACATCATACTGACATGCATCAGCAACCACTGAGATTGTAAAGCAGGTACTAGTATTGTAGATTGATGGATTTCACTTAAAAGACTTGATGTGGCAAAGCCTTGCGTGAAAATAGTACTTGGCGTAGTTATTGTGCTTAAACCATTTTTAGAGTTCTGTATCTTAGGAATAGTATGAAGAATATACAGAGTCCATGAAAGGAAGATCAATGACTCATATAAATTACTTAACGGAAAATGTCCCGAAGAAACCCAACGAGAAACTAAGAATCCTGTTATAGAGAAAAAAGTAGCTACCATTCCTTTTTCTGACGAATCACGTAATCCCCTAAGTTCACGAACTAATAAGGTTATCAAATGAATCATAATTACGATTGAAATGGTTGAGAAAGAGATATGAGTTAGTATATGTTCTAGAGTTGGGAATAGCATAAGGAGAAAGTCGATTACAAAATTGGAAATTTAAAATTGAATCCATTTTCTAATCTATTGTATTCTTTTTCGAGAATGCCGCCACTCGGACTCGAACCGAGATGCTTGAGCACTGCTTCCTAAGAGCAGCGTGTCTACCAATTTCACCATGGCGGCTAACTTGAAATAAAACTTAACTTAAAAGAATAATAGTTATTTTCTCGCAAATCGTCGAGATTGGGAGAATCCATAGAATTTAGGAACATTAGAATTTCATCATTAAATATTAAATAAAAAGTTCTATTTTAGAAAAATTTATAGAATGAAAGCCTTTATGCTCTTATTAATAGGATTTACTAGCCCTAAACCCATTTATTTTGGAATTTAAGATAGGTAGAGGTTGTAAATCCTATTGCAAGAATACTCTACTTTTGATAATAGAATCCTCCTAAAAAAAGGAGGATTCTATTATCAAAAGTTCTTTGATAGTAAAAGAATACTGAAAACACAATATACCAAAAACTTTTGTTCTTTTGTTCTATAGAACAAGAATAGAGGAAGTAGTTCTAAGAATATTGTACCGAGGAATTAGACACATAAAAGTACATTGATTAATTAACCTGAGCTATTTATTCATATCAGATTATTCCCAAACCTTATTATTTCTTTGTTTGTTGCCCAGAAAAACCTTTTGGTTTTGGATGCTCGTTGCCGCTAGAAAATGCTCTTGATTTTGCTAAAGAGTAAGACTGTACTATGGAAAAATAAGTCTTTTTTTTCCAAATATTTTTACGAATACGCTTTTTTGCCGCCGAAGTACGTTTTTTTGGAACTGCCATTCAAAAAGGAGATTATTTTTTTTTATAGTTGTATGTGAAAGACATCTATTGCCACAAATTAATCCTTCTTTCTTTTTTTTCTTAGTATTTATACTTAAATACTAATACTGAAAGATACTAAATTTTTTTTTACTTTATTTTGTATTTTGTCTAAAGTGAATAAGACAAGTGTTTTTTACCGTATTTTATATATATTTTCTATATATATTTTCTATTTTGTTTTAATAATATAGAATATAGACAAAATTATATACAAAGGTTTGCTATTTAAATCAATTTATATAGCAAATATACTCCGTATATAAATATAAGGTATGGGGAATAAGCCCTCATATAAGAAGGGGATATAAAAACAAGGTAAAATTCAATCAAATAGTTAATTAAGTTCGGAACAGTATTCCATTATGGAATTCCAATCAAAATAAAAAATACTTAATCTCTTAAACAAGACATTCTAAAACTTAGATAATTTTAGTCATTAGGATTTATGTTTTATATGAAGTAAGAAATATTCGAGAATTTCCTAAAAATATAGATTTTCTTTAGAATTTTATCAATCAGTTAGGAAACAAGAGAGCTATTTCATTTTACCAGAAAGAAAGACAAAAATGAATAGAAAGTTATATGATTCGATCTTTTTTATTTTAATAAATAGCTTTTTTAGCTAATAACTAGATAACGAAATTCTTTGATTAACTTTTTGAATTTAAACAATTAAACTCATTCTGCATTTTTGCATATTTCAATGAGACTAATTTTGAAAAATTCAGAATTCTAGTATTTTTTCTTATTCTTTTTTTTTTATTCCTTCAGAAAGAGATAAGAATAGGTTTGGTGAATCGGAAACAATTATTTTATAGACAAATTGAACTCTCAATTTCAACTAAAAATTGCTATATATATATTTTTTTTTTCTTATGGAACATACATATCAATATGCCTGGGTAATCCCTCTTCTTCCACTTCCTGTTATTATGTCAATGGGGTTTGGACTTTTTCTTATTCCGACAGTAACAAAAAATCTTCGTCGCATATGGGCTTTTCCTAGCGTTTTACTCTTAAGTATAGCTATGGTATTCTCAGTTCATCTATCTATTCAACAAATAAATGGAAGTTCTATCTATCAATATCTATGGTCTTGGACCATTAATAATGATTTTTCCTTAGAATTTGGATACTTGATTGATCCCCTTACTTCTATTATGTTAATACTAATTACTACTGTAGGAATCTTGGTTCTTATTTATAGTGATTATTATATGTCTCACGATGAAGAATATTTGAGATTTTTTGTTTATATAAGTTTTTTTAATACTTCTATGTTGGGGTTGGTTACTAGTTCCAATTTGATACAAATTTATTTTTTTTGGGAACTTGTGGGAATGTGTTCCTATTTATTGATAGGTTTTTGGTTTACACGGCCAATTGCAGCGAGTGCTTGTCAAAAAGCTTTTGTAACTAATCGTGTAGGGGATTTTGGTCTGTTATTAGGAATTTTAGGGTTTTTTTGGATAACAGGCAGTTTAGAGTTTCGGGATTTGTTCAAAATAGCTAATAACTGGATTCCTAATAATGGGATGAATTCTTTACTTACTATTTTGTGTGCTTTTTTATTATTTCTTGGTGCAGTTGCAAAATCTGCACAATTCCCTCTTCACATATGGTTACCAGATGCTATGGAAGGACCCACTCCCATTTCGGCTCTTATACACGCAGCAACTATGGTTGCTGCGGGGATTTTTCTTCTAGCTCGACTTCTTCCTCTTTTCATATCCCTACCTTTGATAATGAGTTTCATTTCTTTAATAGGCACAATAACACTCTTCTTAGGAGCTACTTTAGCTCTTGCTCAGAGAGATATTAAAAGAAGCTTAGCCTATTCTACAATGTCTCAATTGGGTTATATGATGTTAGCTCTAGGTATAGGTTCTTATCAAGCTGCTTTATTTCATTTGATCACTCATGCTTATTCGAAAGCTTTATTGTTCTTGGGATCCGGATCCATTATTCATTCAATGGAGCCCCTTGTTGGGTATTCACCAGATAAAAGTCAGAATATGGTTCTTATGGGTGGTTTAAGAAAATACGTTCCAATTACACGAACTACTTTTTTATGGGGTACACTTTCTCTTTGTGGTATTCCACCTCTTGCTTGCTTCTGGTCCAAAGATGAAATCCTTAGTAATAGTTGGTTGTATTCACCCTTTTTTGGAATAATAGCCTCTTTTACTGCGGGATTAACTGCATTTTATATGTTTCGGATATATTTACTTACTTTTGATGGGTATTTGCGTGTTCATTTTCAAAATTACAGTAGTACTAAAAAGGGCTCGTTGTATTCAATATCCTTATGGGGAAAAAGCATATCCAAAGAGGTCAATAGGGATTTTGTTTTATCAACAATGAAGAGTGGAGTTTCTTTTTTTTCGCAAAATATATCAAAAATTCCCAGTAATGCAAGAAATAGGATAGGATCCTTTAGGACTTCTTTTTTGGAGGCTAAAAACATTTTTTTCTATCCTCAAGAAACGGGAAATACTATGCTATTTCCTCTTCTTATATTACTGTTTTTTACTTTGTTCATTGGATTCATAGGAATCCATTTTGATAAGGGAGTAATTAATAATGGAATAGCGGAATTACCCATATTATCAAAGTGGCTAACTCCTTCAAGAAACTTTTTACAAGAAAGTTCTAATTCTTCTGTAAATTCATATGAATTTATCACTAATGCAATTTCTTCTGTAAGTTTAGCTATTTTTGGTCTATTCATTGCATATATTTTCTATGGATCTGCTTATTCTTTTTTTCAGAATTTGAATTTTAGAAATTTCCTTGTAAAAGGGAATCCCAAAAACTTCTTTTTGGATCAAGTAAAAAAAAAGATATACAGTTGGTCATATAATCGCGGTTATGTAGATGTTTTCTATACTAAGTTCTTTATCTCGGGTATAAGAGGATTAGCCGAACTAACGCTTTTTTTCGATAAAGGTATCATTGATGGAATTACCAATGGAGTAGGTCTTGTTGGTTTTTGTATAGGAGAAGAAATAAAATATGTGGGGGGAGGTCGAATATCATCTTATTTATTCTTTTTTTTAGTTTATGTCTCCTTGTTTTTATTCTTTTTTCCTTAATTCATTATTCCATGAATTCCTCAAAACGAGGCTCATCAAAATGAAAAATCTAAGACTACTATAAGACTACTAATTAAATAAAAAAAATCGAACGATTAAATTACTTCTCCCGAATATCCAATCGACTGATTAATTTCTTATAACGTACTTTATTTTTCTTTGCCAAATAAGCCAGCAAACGTTGACGTTTTCCCAAAAGTCTTCGTAGACCTCTTTCCGATGAAAAATCTTTTTTGTGTAATTCCAAATGTGAAGCAAGTTTCCGTATCTTATTGGTGAAACTGAATACTTGAAATTCAACAGAACCCCTGTTTTCTTGTTTTTCTTCTTTAACCATAAATCAAAAAATTTTTCTACCTCCTTTCTTTTTCATGTATTTTTCTGATCAGGAAAAATAAAAAATTATGTCAGTTATTTTGAAGTTATTCAAATCTTGTACACACAAAAATTTGCAATTATTCATCTACTGCTGGAATCTGGAATTTGGATTTATTTTCTCGATGCAAATTGGATTTAGATATTGGATAGAAGGGTACATTCTTTTATTTTAGATAGAAGAAATGTTTCTTCTATCTAAAATAAAAGAATTTTGCTGATTTATTTATTGCTATATGCAATTTATAGAATTGATACACCGTTTAATTGATATCATTTAGCAAAATGAAACACAGCATATGCATCCATCTTTCGGTTCGAGAATTTCAGAGGATAGAGATATAGTATAAGAAATAGGCTATTAAGTAACTCTAAATGAATTGTGGATACATCTGTATCCTTAACATACTGAAACGACTGCCATTATTCGTATCAAACCAATAGCGATTCATAAAAGCTAAATCTTGTAATCAATGGTGGGCCAATAATGAATTTTTTGGCATATGTATTAAGACGCTTGGTCTGATTTCGAAATTGTCCAGAGTTTTTTATGTTGTTTTCATTGCAAAATGATGGATCTCCTTCCGTAACTTTCCAATTACGAGTACGAGAATTGAAAGACATGAAAATTGTCAATTC